AGTTACAAAAGCTTTTTGACAAGCAGTTGCTGCAATAGGTCGCGTGAACCAAAAACCTATTAATAGGTAAGAACACATTCCAACTAATTCCCAAAAAATATAAATTTGTATCAAATTAGAACTAGTAACTAATCCTAACATTGAGGTATTGAAAAAACTCAGATAAGCAAAAAATCTTAAATATCCTTGATCATGAGACATATAATTATCACTATAAAAAAGAACCAAAATTCCAACAGTAGTAATTAATATTAACATAATAGAAGCAAGTGGATCGATTAAGTGACCGAACTCTAAAGAAAAATCATTATTAATGGTCCAAGACCATACATATTGATAGATAAAACTTCTATTTATTTGTTGAATAGAGAGATAGACGGAAAGAAGCATAACCATGCTTAACAGTAAAATGCTAGGAAAAGACCACACACGACGATGATTTTTTGTTGCTGTCGGAAAAAGTAGAAGTCCCATTCCTATTAGAATAGGAACTGGTAGTGGAATGAAAGGTATAATCCATGAATATTGATATGTATATTCCATAAAACAACCTTGTTTTATTCTTAATTAATTGTTTCTGATTCACCGGCTCTTATCTCTTTTTTTTTTAGGTTCAATACTTCGGAAATGCATTCTATATTAATATTAATAATAATTTGAATATTAATATAATAATTCGATTTTTTGATTCTAATTTTTATATTTAGATAATTTAATAATATCTATATATATATAATAAATATATAATTGTATTGCATTTTTGTTAGTATTAATTTAATAGATGTTTAGTATTAATATTCTATTTATTTTTATTTAATTTATTCGATTTTATATTGAAAATTTAATTTATTCGATTTTATATTGAAAATTTAATTTATTCGATTTTATATTGAAATAGAAAGGAAGATCCTTCTGAGGATCCCATAACTTGATCCCCCCCCAAAAAAAAAAAGGATTTTCGTTTTGGTTGAAATTTTGATAATTATTAACTAATTCATCAGCGAGCTGCTTGAGTTTCTTTTTTTTTTTTTTTTTGAATAGAAAGAAAACATTTTTCTTTCCAAGAAAGACTAAAAGATTTTCCACTTCTCTTTCAAAAACATATAGAAGAAAGAGACTTCAAATAAAAAGGTTCAATTACTAATGATTAACTACTAGTTTGATTTTTCATTTGAATTTCAAAATGAAAATTCGGCGGACTCGCTTTTTGAACTTGATCGGTGTAATATAAAAAAGAAAGAGTGAAAAGGAATGGGGTTTTTGAAACCTTTCGATCTATTTTTTATCTGTATCTCTAGAGCACCCTAAGAATAGATAGGGATATTAAAAAAAGACTTTAGAATTTTGTGTTCCATTTTGATCCACCGGAAAACCAAAGAAAAATGCAAATTGTTTGCAGAATAGATGTCTTTCACATCCAACTATAGAAATGAATAACTTGTTTTTAAAATTTTCATGGCAGTTCCAAAAAAACGCACTTCTATATCAAAAAAACGTATTCGTAAAACTATTTGGAAAAAAAAGGCATATTGGGCATCCTTGAAAGCTTTTTCGTTAGCGAAGTCTCTTTCTACTGGAAATTCTAAAAGTTTTTTCTACTCGAAATTCTAAAAGTTTTTTTGGAGAAACAAAAAAGAATCAAACCCGAGATTAACTAATATTAATCCTAAAATGGTACTTTTTTGTTTTTTGTTTGAAATAAAAATAAATAAATAAAAGATAGAAAGTTTCACTCCGTATTAATGGAATGTAGTTTATTATTTCCGAATGGGGAGTCTTACTTTCCCCATCCATTTCCTTTTCACACTAATGTAAAAATAGAATAATAAATGAGAAATAATTCTAGACTAATAACTAAGTTTCTGTTTCTATAGTTAGACTATATGCAATAAAAAAAAACTAGAAAATTGAATCCTTCAATCTCGACGATTAATCTACAAATAGATTAGTATTATTTCAACTACGCCGGCCGCTATGGTGAAATCGGTAGACACGCTGCTCTTAGGAAGCAGTGCTAAAGCATCTCGGTTCGAGTCCGAGTAGCGGCATGTGATCTTCTAAAAGAGATACAATAAGGCCTATAATGAATTCAATTCTGAATTTGAATTCCGTATATATAATTGAGTACCCCCCCTTTTTTTTTTATGATATTTTATACTCTAGAACATATATTAACTCATATATCCTTTTCGCTCGTTTCAATTGGAATTACAATTTTTTTGATAACCTTATCAGTCGATGAAATCATAGGACTATATGATTCGTCAGAAAAAGGCGTGATAGGAACTTTTTTATGTATAACAGGATTATTAGTCACTCGTTGGGCGTATTCGGGACATTTTCCATTAAGTAATTTATATGAATCATTACTTTTTCTGTCATGGAGTTTCGCGATTATTCATATGTTTCCATATTTTAAAAAACAGAAAAGTTATGTAAGGACAATAACCTCGTCAAGTACTATTTTTACCCAGGGCCTTGTTACTTCAGGTCTTTTAAGTGAAATGCAGCAATCAGAAATATTAGTACCTGCGCTCCAATCCCAATGGTTAATGATGCACGTAAGTATGATGGTATTGGGCTATGCAGCTCTTTTGTGTGGATCATTATTATCAGTAGCTCTCTTAGTCATTACATTTCGAAAAGCTCTAAGAATTTTTAGTAAAAAGAAAGCATTTTTAAAAGATTCATTTTCCTTTGTGGAGATCCAATATAGGAATGAACCAAGCAATGTTTTACTAAGCACCTCTTTTATTTCTTCTAAAAACTATTACAGGGCTCAACTGATTCAACAATTAGATCGTTGGAGTTCTCGTATTATTAGTCTAGGATTTATCTTTTTAACCATAGGTATTCTTTCTGGAGCAGTATGGGCTAATGAGGCGTGGGGATCCTATTGGAATTGGGATCCAAAAGAAACTTGGGCATTTATTACTTGGACCATGTTTGCGATTTATTTACATACTCGAACAAATCCAAATTTTCAAAGTGTAAATTCCGCAATTGTGGCTTTTCTGGGCTTTATTATAATTTGGATATGCTATTTCGGGGTCAATTTATTAGGAATAGGCTTACATAGTTATGGTTCATTTAATTTACATTAACACATTAACATATAATTTAATGAAATAGATATATACCTAGAAATACAAAAAAGAACTCGACTATTTTGTAAAATTGTTAAATAAAATAATAAATCAAAATATCTATTCTATATAATAGATTAATAAGATAGAATCAAAATATATATTAATAAGATAGAATCAAAATATATATAGTATAAATATAAAAATATATATAGTATAAATATAAAAACTATATAAGTAAGAATAGAAGAATAAGATAAGAAAACTTCGTATAAGGTGCACGAACCATTTGAATCAAGTAGTGTAGTGATTCAAATGGTTCTCCCAAAGACCAAATCGATTTGGTTCCAATTCATTTTTCCTTATTATTATTCTTTTTTGTTTACTTAAGTTAAGTAGTTAAGTGAAAACTTTAGAGAAAATCGAAGTTAAGAGAAAAAAGACTTCTTTCTCATTGTACAACGAACAATATTTAAACTAATAGGATTCGTTTTCCATTTATTCTTTTTTCTTGAAAACTATCGAAAAAAAAAAATGAGATATAATAGCTTCTACTTTTTCAACCGATAATGACAGAACGAAATCCGGATAAATACCAATCCCAATTATTGGTAGAAGGAGAGAGATCGAAACAAATAACTCTCGCGGACCAGAATCAAAGAAATAATAGTTTGGAACATTAAATAGCTTGTATCCGTAGAACATTTGGCGTAACATAGATAATGAATAAATAGGAGTTAATATCATTCCAATTGCCATTAAAAAAGCAATTAGTATTTTTGGCATTAAAAGATACTTTTGACTGGTAATTATGCCAAAGAATACTAATAATTCGGCAACAAAACCGCTCAGGCCCGGTAATGCAAGCGAAGCCATCGATAAGATACTGAGCATCGTAAATAATTTTGGAAGGGGGATAGCCATTCCACCCATTTCATCGAGATAAAGAAGGCGTATTCTATCATAACTCGTTCCGGCCAAGAAAAAAAGAGCCGCCCCAATAAAGCCATGAGAGATTATTTGTAAAATGGCTCCATTAAGTCCCGTATCGCTTAGAGATCCAATTCCAATAATTATGAAACCCATATGAGATATAGAGGAATAGGCTATTCTTTTTTTTAAATTAAGTTGACCAGGAGATGTTGAAGCTGCATAGATTATTTGTATTGCACCTACTATAATCAACCCGGGAGAAAATAGGCAATGAGCATGAGGTAATAATTCCATATTGATTCGAACCAACCCATAAGCTCCCATTTTTAATAAGATTCCAGCTAGAAGCATACACGTACTATAATGTGCTTCCCCATGTGTATCTGGTAACCATGTATGGAAGGGTATAATCGGCAATTTGACCGCAAAAGCAATAAGAAATCCCACATAGAATATTACTTCGAGTGCCACAGGATACGACTGATTCGCTAATGTTTCAAAATTGAGTGTTGGTTCATTGGAACCATATAAACCAATACCCAGAACTCCTATTAATAGAAAAATGGACCCACCCGCCGTGTACAAAATGAACTTTGTAGCTGAATAGAGACGTTTCTTTCCCCCCCACATCGATAGAAGTAGATAAACGGGAATTAATTCGAACTCCCACATTAGGAAAAAAAGTAAAAGGTCTCTAGAGGAAAATGATCCTATTTGACCGCTGTACATTGCTAACATCAAAAAATGGAACAATTGGGCATCTCGAGTAACTGGCCAGGCCGCTAAAGTTGCTAAAGTGGTAATAAATCCCGTCAATAAAATAGGTCCTATAGAAAGCCCATCTATTCCTAATCTCCAATAAAAATCAAAAAAATGGATCCATTTATAATTCTCTGTTAGTTGGGTTAATGGATCGTCCAGTTGGAAATGATAACAGAATGTATAGGTTGTTAAAAGAAGCTCTAAAATACATATACATAAAGTATACCATTTCATGACCTTATTACCTCTATGAGGTAGCAAGAAAATTAAAGAACCCGTCAATATGGGAAAAACTACAATTATTGTTAACCAAGGAAAAGAATTCGTGGTAAAGACAAGATACACTTGGACCCAAAAACCCCGCGCTCAAAACGACAAATAATATATATATATTTCTTTTTGAGTACGGGGTTTTTTCGGTAAAAAAAGAAACTGTATTCAAAATGGATTGAAGTGGTTTTTCTGGAACGTATTAATAAGCTAGACCCATACTTCGAGTTGTTTCATGCCATAAATAAACTCGAACGCTCAAAAAATCCGTTGGACAGGCCGATTCACATCTCTTACAACCAACACAGTCCTCTGTTCTTGGAGCAGAAGCAATTTGCTTGGCTTTACACCCATCCCAAGGGATCATTTCTAATACGTCCGTCGGGCAGGCACGTACACATTGAGTACATCCTATACAGGTATCATAAATCTTTACTGAATGCGACATTGGATCTATCAATTTTGGAATGTCATAAACTTTCGATCTAGTAACTTATAAATGAATCATATATTTAGACACCAGATGAATCAATGATTTTACCAGAATTTTTCACATCAATCGAATTCCGGAGCGACTCAAGAGATTGAGCCAAGATACTTTAATTTCGTGCCCTTTTTGATATCCACGTATCATATACGCTAATTTATATTCATGCTAGTTGAATTTCAATTGCTGAAGAGTCTCATTTTTATAATGTATATACTACTTATTTATTCAATAAATTGGATTGATTGATACGAATTGATTTTCTGTTACGATAAATTGACGAAACAATAGCCAACCCAATAGCGGCTTCGGCGGCTGCAATAGCTATAATAAAAATGGAAAAAATATCTCCTTTTAATTGGCGACTATCAAAAAAATCCGAAAATGTTACGAAATTAAGATTAACCGAATTCAGTATAAGTTCAAGGCACATAAGAGCCCGAACCATATTTCGACTCGTGATCAATCCATAAATACCTATAGAAAATAAATAGGCACTCAAAACAAGTACATGTTCGAGTATCATTGACCAGCTCCTTATTAATTTGAATTCATTTCAATATGAACAACAATTCCACAAATTTGGTTTCCGAGAAGAAGTACTAATAAGTACAAAAGAAAGAAATAGTATTTTCTTCTGCAATTCAAATAGAATTGAAAAGAAATGAAAACAAAGTGCCATTTTTCTTGCTGTTAACAGTTATAAAGATTGGATTGATCATTGACGAGCAACGGCAATTGCACCTATCAAAGAAACTAAAAGTATTATTGAAATCAGCTCAAATGGAAGAAAAAAATCAGTTGATAAATGAATTCCAATTTGTTGACTATTACCTATCAAATCTTGCTCTATAATCTGATTTGATTTTGTCGTCCAAATAATCCCGTACCAAGACGTATCTAGAATAGTAGTAATTAGTGAAATAAAAATACTTGTACAAACCAACGACGTAATCCCATCACCAACAGTCCAAAGAGTCAAATCTTTGGAATATTCTGAACCATTCATGAACATCACAGCAAATAGGATTAAAACATTTATAGCTCCCACGTAAATAAGTAGCTGCGCAGCCGCTACAAAATAGGAGTTTGATAAACTAAAAAATAAGGATATGCAAACAAGAACCAATCCCAACGAAAAGGCAGAAAAAATGGGATTGGTAAGTAAGACCACCCCCAGACCTCCTACTATAAGACCCGATCCCAGAAAAACTAAAAGAAAATCATGTATTGGTCCAGGCAAATCCATTCTATTTAAAAGATAACTAAATCGAAATGTGTTTCATGATTTTATTGACCCGACCGGGAAATTTTTGATGATATGCTCGTAATTGAATTCTAATCGAATGCGTTTTAATTGGTGTAGGTACACAACTAGTGGACCCCCCTTTCACTCGAAAGAAAGCCTAGTTAGTTTAAGTTTAGTTCGAAATTCTTCTTTAATCAAAAAGTTTTGACGTTTTTTATTTTATTTGCGCTGAATTCAAAATTGTCCGAATTGTATAATCGTCGATTACTGACATTGGTAAACGACCCAAAGCGATTTGATTATAATTCAATTCGTGACGATCATAAGTAGAAAGTTCATATTCTTCCGTCATTGATAAACAGTTTGTTGGACAATACTCAACGCAGTTACCACAAAATATACAAACTCCGAAATCAATACTGTAATTAAGCAATCGTTTCTTTCGAACACCGGTTTCCAATTTCCAATCAACAACGGGCAGGTCTATAGGACATACACGAACACATACTTCACAAGCAATGCATTTATCAAATTCAAAATGGATTCGACCGCGGAAACGTTCCGATGTAATTAATTTTTCATAAGGATATTGAATAGTTACGGGTAAACGATTTGCGTGGGATAAGGTAATCATGAACCCCTGACCAATGTACCTTGCAGCTCGTACTGTTTGTTGACCATAATTCATGAACCCAGTTACCATAGGGAACATA